ACTAATTGGAATGGTTCGTTATTATACCACGGTATTTGATTCGCCAAATCCATCATTATTGTATACTATTTTATATGTATGGCGCAACCCAATCCGTTTTTTGTTTTGAAAGTTTCGCATTACTTACTTTCTTTCTTTGTAATTTGTAAAGTAAATATATAAATAGATAAATAATAAGAAATTAACGCTTGAGAGTGCTATATGTTATAGTTGTATATGTAAATCCTAGATGTGAAAATAGAATAGTAAATAGAATAGTAATATGAATATGCGGAATTTATCAATCAACAAAAAGGTATAAATATAACTAATTGGATTTCTTTTTTTATTCAAAGAATAAATAAGTGTAAATAGAAATGATGAAATAAGAAACAACGGCCAATGTCATAAAAATGATGAATCATAAATAGAGTTTAGGTTCGAATTCCATAGATAATATGAATGGGATTGTCTATAATGATAGAGAAATACAACATCTCCGCATATATAATTCTGAATTCTTATTCATCTACTTTGATATATATTATTAATATATTTCTATTTATTTTGAAAAATGGGTTGGTTAAGTTTGAAAATGCACTCATTGAATGAGTAAACAATTTTCTTATTGAATTAACCGATCTACTTGCTATCGGACATTTTTTTATTTTTGTTTGCAAAAAAAATTTCGACATATAATACTTTATTATTATGAGAATCAATCCTACTACTTCTACTTCGGGTCCTGGGGTTTCCGCTCTTGAAGAAAAAAACCTGGGGCGTATTGCTCAAATCATTGGTCCGGTACTGGATGTATCCTTTCCACCGGGCAAGATGCCTAATATTTACAACGCTTTGGTAGTTAAAGGTCAAGATACGGTTGGCCAGCAAATTAATGTAACTTGCGAGGTACAGCAATTATTAGGAAATAATCGAGTTAGAGCTGTAGCTATGAGTGCTACAGATGGTCTGATGAGAGGAATGGAAGTGATTGATACAGGAGCTCCTCTAAGTGTTCCAGTTGGTGGGGCGACTCTCGGACGAATTTTCAACGTTCTTGGAGAGCCTGTTGATAATTTTGGTCCTGTAGATACTCGCACAACATCTCCTATTCATAGATCTGCGCCTGCCTTTATACAGTTAGATACAAAATTATCTATTTTTGAAACGGGGATTAAAGTAGTGGATCTTTTAGCTCCTTATCGTCGTGGAGGAAAAATCGGGCTATTCGGGGGGGCCGGAGTGGGTAAAACCGTACTCATCATGGAATTGATCAACAACATTGCAAAAGCTCATGGAGGTGTATCCGTATTTGGCGGAGTGGGCGAACGCACTCGTGAAGGAAATGATCTTTACATGGAAATGAAAGAATCTGGGGTGATTAATGAACAAAATATTGCGGAATCAAAAGTCGCTCTAGTCTATGGTCAGATGAATGAACCGCCGGGAGCTCGTATGAGAGTTGGCTTGACTGCCCTAACCATGGCGGAATATTTCCGGGATGTTAATGAACAGGACGTACTTCTATTTATCGACAATATTTTTCGTTTCGTCCAAGCAGGATCCGAAGTATCCGCTTTATTAGGAAGAATGCCTTCCGCTGTAGGTTATCAACCCACTCTTAGTACAGAAATGGGTTCTTTGCAAGAAAGAATTACTTCTACCAAAGAGGGATCCATAACTTCTATTCAAGCCGTTTATGTACCTGCGGACGATTTGACGGACCCCGCTCCTGCCACAACATTTGCGCATTTAGATGCTACTACCGTACTATCAAGAGGACTCGCTGCAAAAGGTATCTATCCAGCAGTAGATCCTTTAGATTCAACATCAACTATGCTCCAACCTAGAATTGTTGGTGAGGAACATTATGAAACTGCGCAAAAAGTTAAGCAAACTTCACAACGTTACAAAGAACTTCAGGACATTATAGCTATCCTTGGGTTGGACGAATTGTCCGAAGAAGATCGTTTAACCGTAGCAAGAGCACGAAAAATTGAGCGTTTCTTATCACAACCCTTCTTCGTAGCAGAAGTTTTTACCGGTTCTCCAGGAAAATATGTTGGTCTAACAGAAACAATTAGGGGTTTTCAACTGATCCTTTCCGGGGAATTAGATGGTCTTCCGGAACAGGCCTTTTATTTGGTAGGTAATATCGATGAAGCTACCGCGAAGGCTATGAACTTAGATGTGGAGAGCAAATTGAAGAAATGACCTTAAATCTATGTGTACTGACCCCTAATCGAATTGTTTGGGATTCGGAAGTGCAAGAAATCATTTTATCGACTAATAGCGGCCAAATTGGTGTATTACCAAATCACGCACCTATTGCCACGGCTGTAGATATAGGAATTTTGAGAATACGTCTTAACGACCAATGGTTAACAATAGCTCTGATGGGCGGTTTCGCTAGAATAGGCAATAATGAAATAACCATTTTAGTAAATGATGCAGAGAGGGGCAGTGACATTGATCCGCAAGAAGCTCAACAAACTCTTGAAATAGCTGAAGCTAATTTAAGTAGCGCTGAAGGCAAGAGACAAACAATTGAGGCAAATTTAGCTCTCCGACGAGCTAGGACGCGAGTCGAGGCTATCAATACAATTTTATAACTAGTTGTTGGTGCGTCCGAATAGAATATAGAAGAATAAAGAAAAAGAAATTTGGATTATACACCATATTCTATTTGGATTCTACCGATTGAATCCAATCAAGTGTAATCAGATTTTGGTGCAACAAGAAACAACTCAAAAAATAGAAAAAATAAGAAGTAGTAGGGTATGGAAAAGATACAAAATAAATCAAAAAAAGAAGGTGGGTAGAAATACTTATTAGATACCATTGGCTGTGCGGTATCTAATAAGTTCTACCTACTATTGGATTTGAACCAATGACTCCTGCCGTATGAAAGCAATACTCTAACCGCTGGGTTAAGTAGGTCATTTATTATCATAAAGAAAAAAAAGGAACCCGTCACATTGATAGATTATAGATGGAATCTTATTTCTAAGCAATACCCTTGACAGGAAACAGATCAGAGAGCTATCATGTCAGATTATGCAATACTCACCTTGACAAGAATTTATATAATGATAAAATATTTATCACAAACACAAGGGCCATAGCTCAGTTGGTAGAGCACCTCGTTTACACGCGCGCCAATGTTTTTTCAGAGGAGTCCATCATGTAATCAACAGAATTTATCTTAGTAAAAAGTCGACGTCTTACTCCATGGATTCGAAGGAACAAGAGAACAATAGCCTGACAAATGGTTGGTTGGTCCAATTGAGGTCCCAATTTAGGCGCCAAGAAATAGAACCCATCATTGATTTGATAATTGATAAGGTGAATATTCAGTCCATTCAATGCTAGGCATAATGAGTATAAGTACCTCAAAAAAATCTCTTTTTGTCCTATGAACTTGAAGGTGTATGAAGTTTCATATTTGATGCTTTGGGCAGAGCGATAGAGACTCCATTTAACTTAGGTTGATATAGGCCGAAGGCAGACCTACGTCAAGATAACTCTTTTTTGAAACACTTTGGTATTGCTACTGAATAAAAATAAAGAGTCAGAGCACGCGGAGCCATCTCGTTATCTTTCTGTTAAGAAAAAGGATGGCGGACTCGCTGATATTTATATCAGTTGATGAAAGAGCCCAATGCAAAAAAAATGCACGTTGGGTCTTTGAAACAGTTCGAATCATTTTGATAATAATAAGTTTGATCTGTTTTACCGAGAAGGTCTACGGTTCGAGTCCGTATAGCCCTAATTTTTCATTAATGTAAATTTCCAATTAAAAAATCGTAATTCGATATATCATATATATCATAAAGTAATAAATAGAATCGAGTAATCGAAAAATACAAATTTTAGGAGGTTTCAATGAAGTATCCTCCTAAATTTACTAGACGATTTCGTATCGTTATAGTAATGAATGTCATTTTTCTTAAATTGAAAAAAAGAAATCTATTATAAATATAAAAATGTATTTTTATTTCTTTTGGTTATATCAGCTTAGTGTTTGGATTCTCACCGAAGGTTTTGGCCGCGGGGAGCCACAATCCAGGACTAAGCCTTGGTTCCCCCTAGCCCGGATCGAACCCCTTGAAGATCGGCTCGCTCAAAAGAGCATCCGAGAAGAACGAGAGGAATTGTCAAAAGACATGAAACGGATGGCGATGAGGGTCCAACACAGCAGGATACAGATGGTGCGTGTATGCGCGAATAGGAGAATAAACTATCTCCCATTCCATTCATTCGTCAAATTAGAACCGAATTTAAAATTTCGGTTTAGATTCTATGTAGATCAAGAACTACATGAGTTGCTTAACTTACTACGTGAGTTTGATTATAATTGTCAGTCATGGATAGATTCTCTATTTTATAGAGACATAGAATTTCCTCAGCTCTACGAGGTGGAGAGTGCCGTCGCCAAGATGCCCGGAAATCAAGCCCAAACGATTTTGGGAGAGCCCATTGAAACGCTTACTTCTTTATCAACCCAGCAATGAGCAAACTTAGCCAAAAAAGCAGGTTATTCAATAATTAATTCAATTATAAATAAAAATAAAATATTTGATCATCGAAAAACTGAAAGGCATTTACCCAACCGACGGTTGGGTAAATGAACGAGGAGTCCGCGAAAAAGCCTTTTCAAAAAATAAAAAAAAATTCCATCCATAAAATGGAAGTTCCAACAACAACAACAACAAATCCCCATTCTCTTACCGGGGTCAACCAAGGGAATTTCCCCAGTTTTCCACAATTGGAAAATAGAGCAAATTCGAATCTTTAAAATTCGATCCAAAAAGGTAAGTGACCGGTAATTGTTCTTATTTTTTTTATTTGATACATTTCGGTGAGTAATGTTCGTGAATTAGGTGAAGGAAGGTACGGAAAGAGAGGGATTCGAACCCTCGGTAAACAAAAGCCTACATAGCAGTTCCAATGCTACGCCTTGAACCACTCGGCCATCTCTCCTAAAGAATCTTATGATTATGACCTAGAAAACGAGTAAA